CTAGACTTTTAGGAGTTTATTTTCCAAGAGGCCTAATGTAGGAGTAAGAAGGACAAAAATGAAGAAGTATAGTCCTGAGGTGATTTGACCAATGGTAATGAATGGATCTTCGACTGGCTGTCCTCCGATTCATGTGAGAATGGCTGTGTTAGCAATTAAAGTCCAAAAGAAGATTTTTGCGATCGGGCGAAATATGAGTGAGCGTAGTTTGGAGGTGTGAATAATTGGTATAACAAATAGGACTAGGATTGAGAGAAGTAGAGCGAGGACGCCTCCAAGTTTGTTTGGAATTGAGCGGAGGATAGCGTAGGCAAATAGGAAGTATCATTCTGGCTTAATATGGGGGGGAGTGACTAGGGGGTTGGCTGGTGTGAAGTTATCTGGATCGCCTAGTAGGTTCGGAGCAAAGGTGGAGAGGGTGGCAAGTAGGCCAAGTAGGATGGCGAAGCCGAAGAGGTCTTTATAGGAAAAGTATGGGTGGAAAGAGACTTTGTCTAGGTTGGAGTTGAGGCCTGTGGGGTTAGATGATCCAGTTTGGTGAAGGAAGAGAAGGTGTAGCATACTTGCAGCTGCAATGATGAACGGGAGGATGAAGTGGAATGTAAAAAATCGGGTGAGGGTGGCGTTGTCTACTGAAAATCCTCCTCAGATTCATTGGACGAGGTTAGAGCCGACATAGGGGGCGGCTGAGAGGAGATTGGTGATTACTGTGGCTCCCCAAAAGGACATTTGGCCTCAAGGTAATACGTAACCTACAAAGGCTGAGGCTATGACTAAAAATAGAAGAATAACTCCAATGTTCCAGGTCTCTTTATATAAGTAAGAGCCGTAGTAAAGGCCTCGTCCGATGTGAAAATAAATACAAATGAAGAAAAATGATGCTCCGTTAGCATGAATATTGCGTAGAAGTCAGCCGTTATTAACGTCTCGGCAGATGTGGGCGATAGACGAAAAGGCTAGAGAGGTGTCAGCTGTATAGTGTATAGCTAGGAATAGACCAGTAATGATTTGGGTTACCAGGCAAAGTCCTAAAAGTGAACCGAAATTTCATCAGGATGAGATGTTAGTGGGGGATGGGAGGTCAATAAATGAGCCATTAATGATTTTAAGTAGTGGGTGGGATTTTCGGATTGTTGGGGCCATAAGTTTCTGAGGTTGATGTAGCGATTTTGAGCTGCTGAGTTGGTGAAAATCCTAACAGAAACATATGATTGCAGAATTTTGTTTATTAGTGGGGCTTTTGGCAGTAGCTTCTAATCCATCTCCTTACTATGCTGCTTTGGGTTTAGTCAGTGGGTCTGGGGCTGGGTGTCTTGTATTAATTAAGGGGGGGGTGAGTTTCTTGTCTTTAACGCTTTTTATCATTTATTTAGGTGGTATAATAGTAGTATTCGCTTATTGTGCGGCGTTGGTGGCGGAGCCATATCCTGAAGCTTGAGGGAGTCGTGTGGTAATAACTTACTTATGAGTATACGTTGTTTTATTAGTAGCTGTTGGGGTGTACGGGCAGTTTGGGGGGGTAAAAGTTTTGGTCTCATTAAGTGGGGCTGACGCGAGTCAGGTGGAGTGGTGGGGGGTTGGAGGTTTATTATGCGATGGGGGGTGAGTAATATTTTTAGGTGGGTGGGCTCTGTTATTAACTTTATTTATGGCCTTAGAAATAGTGCGGGGGGATAAGTGGGGTGGGGCTTTACGAGCCGTAAGGTGTTGGAAATGTATTAACTTTAATAGGAAGCAGTTGGGTCACTAAAAGCGTTTAATACGGTAAATAAAAGGAGTTTAACCTTTGTTGCTAGAATCACAATCTAGAGTTTTACTAAACTATATTTACAGAAAAAGATTATTTCTGGTTTAAGAATAAGAAGCAATCCTGGAAGGATATGAAGTAGAAGTAATAAGTGCTCACGAATTTGGTATGGAAAGAGGGTTTTAATATGATTCGGGAGTGGTCCGCGTTGGGTGGACCAGAGCACGTAGAGGGTGTAAGCGGTTGTAAAGATTAAGTTTAAAGCAACAATTAGGAAGGCAACTGGCGATCAGTTAAAAAGTGAAGCTATAATAAGTACTTCACCTGCAAAATTAATTGTTGGGGGAAGGGCCATATTGAGGAGTATTACTGCTAACCATCATGCTCCTGCAAGGGGAAAAATTATTAATGTTCCGCGGAGAAGAATTATAGTCCGGCTATTTGTGCGTTCATATGAAGTATTAGCGAGACAGAAGAGGGCTGAGGAGGTTAGGCCGTGGGCAATCATTATTATTATTGCTCCTGAGTAGCTTCATGGGGTGGAAATTAAGGCGGCGGCAACTACAAGGTTCATGTGGCTAACGGAGGATATGGCGATAAGTGATTTTAGGTCTGTAAGTCGAAGGCAAAGGAGTGCGGTTGCTAAGATTCCAAGAATGGCTACGAGTATCACTAATAGTGTTTGATTAAGGGTATCTTCTTGAAGTAGGGGAGATGTTCGAAGAATACCATACCCCCCTAGTTTAAGGAGAGTACCTGCTAGTACTATAGAGCCTGCGATAGGTGCTTCAACATGTGCTTTTGGGAGTCATAGATGCAGGCAGTACATAGGGAGTTTAATTAGGAAAGCGGCGTTGAAGGTTACTCAAAATAGGCCTGGATAATTTGTAGGGGCTTGAGTAATATATAAGGTGTGGGTAAGAATCGGAAGTAAAGAGCCGTGAGTGGCATAGAATTTAGTAAATCAGATTAATAGTGGAATTGCCCCTAGTATTGTGTAAAATGCTAAGTACATGCCTGCTTCTAGGCGTCGTTCTTGAGCTCCTCATCGAGTAATAATAATCATAGTCGGAACGAGTGAGGCTTCGAAGAAGATAAAGAATAATATTAAGTCTGAGGTTGTGAAAGCTAACAGGGTGGTGAGTTGAAGAAAAGTGCTATTAGCAATATAAGCTCGTTGGCGGTTGATCGGTTCAAGATATACTTTACTTTGGCTGGCTAGCATGGTAAGTGGAAATAATCAGCAGGTTAGGATGGCCAGAGGCCCAGAGATTTTATCAATAAAAAACAAGGAGTTAGAAAAGTTAAAGTCTTGAAGAAAAAATCATGCTATTGAAAAGAATGCTAAGAAGAAACCTTGGCCGGTAATTAGCGTCCATAGATGTTTTTTAGGGGCTAAAAAAATTGTAAGAAAGATTGAGAGTCAAGCGAAGATAATTATTAACATTGTAGTAGGCTTAGAGTTTTTAAATTATCATTACCATGTGATCGGGCTGTAGCGATTATTAAGGAGAGTCCTAAACCAGCTTCACAGGCTGATATGGTCAGTATAATAAGAGGGTTTATTAAAGGAGCTAGTGATAATTGACTTGGTCAGAGGCTAAGTCCGATGAAGATAGTTAACATTATGCCTTCCAGGCATAAGAGGGCTGATAAAAGGTGCATGCGGTGGAAAGATAGGCCTGCAAGGACAATAAAGAATATTATAGTTAATAAAAAGATCATAGGGACACTATGGGTTTAAACCATAATTAGCTGAGTCGAAATCAGCTGTCTTTTTTGGACTAGAATCCCATTCTGCTCATTCGAGGCCTCCTTGTAGTCATTCGTAGATGAAGCCTAGAGTTAATAATACAATAAGGATAGAGCTTCATATAACGGTTAAAATTGGATTAAAGAGTTGAATAGCTCATGGGGCGGGGAGGAGAAGGGCAATTTCTAGGTCAAATAAAAGGAACAAAATTGCCACAAGAAAGAATCGTATGGAGTATGGGAGTCGAGCTGAGCCAAGAGGGTCAAATCCGCACTCATACGGAGAAAGTTTTTCTGTGTCTGGACTAATTAGTGGGATTCAAAAACTGATGGTAGCCAAAATAGCTGAGAGGAGAGAGGCAATAAAGAGAAACATAAACATTATTTTCTCCTGGAGTTCAACCAAGATTAGGTGATTGGAAGTCAACTGTACTAGTTATACTAAGAAAATATGAGCCTCATCAGTAGATTGACACATAAAGGAAAAGTCAAACAACGTCTACAAAGTGTCAGTATCATGCGGCAGCTTCAAAGCCAAAGTGGTGTTGAGAGGTGAAGTGAAAGTATAATTGGCGGAGGAAACACATAATAAGAAATGCTGAGCCAATAATAACATGTAGGCCGTGGAATCCTGTGGCTACGAAGAAAGTAGTACCATAAATGCCGTCAGCAATTGTAAATGGGGCTTCATAATATTCTATAGCTTGGAGGAGGGTAAAATAAAGGCCCAAGGTAATTGTAATGGCAAGGGCTTGGAGGGCCCCTTTACGATCGGCTTGTATAATGCTGTGATGGGCTCATGTAACTGATACTCCGGAGGCTAGTAGGACCGCTGTATTAAGTAGGGGGATTTCAAATGGGTTAAAGGGGGTAATTCCCGCTGGAGGCCAGCATTCTCCAACTTCTGGAGTCGGGGCAAGACTAGCATTATAATATGCCCAAAAGAAGCCAATAAAGAAAAACACTTCTGAGGTAATAAAAAGGATTATACCATAACGGAGGCCTGTCTGAACTGGTGGAGTGTGGTGGCCTTGGAAGGTCCCTTCACGGACAACATCTCGTCATCATTGATATATAGTTAATAATATTAAAGTCAAACCTATTGTTAAAATAACAGAGGTATTAAAGTGAAATCATGCGGCTAGGCCGGATGTTAACAAGAAAGCTGCAGTGGCTCCTGTTAATGGTCAAGGGCTGGGGTCTACTATGTGGAAGGCGTGAGCTTGGTGGGCCATAAGTATTTTCTTGAAGATAAAGGCTGAGAAGTAGCACAAAGACGTATGCTTGAATTATAGCAACTGCAATTTCAAGAATTGTCAAAAGCACTAGAACTAGAAAGGTCACTATGGAAGCAGTAATTGATAAGAAGAAAATCGCGGACACTGCTGAGGAAATTAAATGAATAAGAAGGTGTCCAGCAGTTAAATTAGCAGTGAGTCGTACTCCTAGGGCTAAGGGACGGATAAAGAGACTAATTGTTTCGATTAAAATAAGGACAGGGATGAGTGGGGCAGGAGTGCCTTCTGGAAGAAAATGCGCTAGAGAGTGGGTAAATTGATTGCGGAAGCCTACTAAGACAGTTGTAAGTCAGAGTGGGGTGGCCAATCCTAAGTTAATTGACAGTTGAGTAGTCGGTGTGAATGTATAGGGTAAGAGGCCTAATAGATTTATGCTAAGAAGAAAAATCATAAGGGAAGTTAGAAGGAAGGCCCACTTATGGGCAGGTGTATTAAGAGGTAATAAAAGTTGTTTTGTGAATGAAGTTAAGAATCAGTTTTGGGCAGTTAAGAGGCGGTTGTTAATTCATTGGGTAGAGGGTGTTGGGACTAGCAATCATGGTATAAGTATGGCTAGAAGAATAAGAGGAACCCCTAAAAAAGTTGTGGAGGCAAATTGGATAAAGAGGTCTATTATCATGGTCAGGTCCACATATAATTAGTTGTTTTTAAGTTTTTAGAGCCCGGTTCATTAGGATTAGTATTGCTTAAGATTTTCTGAGGGGCTAAAAAGAGAAGAATTAATCATGTGAGGAGAAAATAAATAAGTCACGGGACTGGGTTGAGTTGAGGCATTTCATTAAGGGTGGTTGGAATCACCTATCTACAGCTTAAAAGGCTGTCGCTAACCTATAGCTTCTTAATGAGGCGTCTTGGGCGGCATTAATTCAGTTTAGGAATTTTGAGACGGGGAGGGCCTCAACTACAATAGGTATAAAGCTGTGATTTGCTCCACAGATTTCAGAGCACTGGCCATAATAAACTCCTGGGTGGGCAATTAAGAAGGAAGATTGATTAAGTCGGCCTGGAATTGCGTCTGATTTTACTCCTAAAGCTGGGACAGCTCAAGAGTGAAGGACATCTTCAGCTGTAATTAAGATTCGTGCGGCTGTTCCGATCGGGGTAATTATTCGATTATCTACTTCAAGAAGGCGGAAGTGGCCTGGTTCTAGGTCTTTAGTAGGAATTATGTAAGAGTCAAAGTTTAAATTAATGAAGTCAGAGTATTCATAACTTCAGTACCATTGGTGTCCAATTGTCTTTACAGTTATATCGGGGCTACTTACTTCATCCATCAAATATAAGATGCGCAGGGATGGGAGAGCAATTACAATAAGGATAATGGCGGGTATAATAGTTCAAACTATTTCGATTTCTTGAGCATCAATCGTGTTGGTGCTGGAGAGTTTAGTTGTTATTAAAACAGAAATAATATATAAAACGAGTATACTAATTAACAGTACCGCTATGAGGGCATGATCATGGAAATGGAGAAGTTCTTCTATAATGGGTGAGGCTGCGTCTTGGAAACCAAGTTGGGTGGGATGTGCCATAGAGGGATACAAGATTCTAACTAGTAATATTGTCTTGACAAGACAATGTTATAATTTAACTAACCCCTCAGAGAAAGTGGCAGAGAGGTTTTGTGTCTGGCTTGAAACCAGGGTACGGGGGTTCAATTCCCTCCTTTCTCGTGTTATTTTGATAGTAAAAGTTGCTTCTTCAAATGTATGATAGTGAGGGGGGAATCCTAATTGTCATTCAATATTAGTTGGTGTAAGTGCTGCCCCAGAAAATAAGCGTTTAGAGGCAAAAGCTTCTCAGATAATAAATATTATTATTACGACGGCTACAAGGGAAATCAGTGAGCCTACAGATGATAAGGTATTTCAAAGGGTATAAGCGTCAGGATAATCTGAATAGCGACGAGGTATACCAGCTAGGCCTAAAAAATGTTGTGGAAAGAAGGTTAAATTGACCCCTAGGAATATTACTACAAAGTGTGTTTTAGCTCATAATTCATGCAAGGTAAAGCCTGTAAATAAAGGAAATCAGTGTACAAACCCGGCCATGATAGCAAAAACTGCTCCTATTGATAAAACATAATGGAAATGTGCAACTACATAGTAGGTGTCATGAAGTACAATATCAATTGAAGAATTGGCTAGAACAATGCCTGTAAGTCCTCCAACAGTAAATAAAAAGATAAAGCCTAGGGCCCATAATATAGGTGCTTCTCATTTAATAACACCTCCATGCATTGTAGCAAGCCAGCTAAAGACTTTGACGCCTGTAGGGATAGCAATAATTATTGTGGCAGATGTAAAGTAGGCTCGTGTGTCAACATTAAGGTCTGTAGTAAACATATGATGTGCTCAGACGATAAAACCTAAAAGACCAATAGAGAGCATAGCTCATACTATACCTATATACCCGAAAGGTTCTTTTTTATTAGAGTAGTAGGCAACCACATGAGAAATAATACCGAAACCGGGAAGGATTAGAATATAGACTTCAGGGTGACCAAAGAATCAGAATAGGTGTTGGTAGAGGACAGGGTCTCCGCCCCCAGCAGGGTCAAAAAATGTAGTATTTAAATTGCGGTCAGTAAGTAGCATTGTAATGCCGGCAGCTAGGACTGGTAAAGAAAGTAATAGAAGAACAGCAGTAATTAATACGGATCAGACAAATAGGGGTGTTTGATACTGTGTGGTGGATGATGGTTTTATATTAATAATTGTTGTAATAAAGTTAATGGCTCCAAGAATGGATGAGACTCCGGCTAAATGGAGGGAGAAAATGGCTAAATCAACTGATGGGCCAGCATGAGCTAGGTTTCCAGCTAACGGAGGGTAAACGGTTCATCCTGTACCGACTCCTGCTTCAACTATCGAGGATGCTAGGAGGAGGAAGAATGATGGAGGTAATAGTCAGAAGCTTATATTGTTTATTCGGGGGAAGGCTATATCAGGGGCTCCGATCATTAACGGGACTAGTCAGTTTCCAAAACCTCCGATTAAGATTGGCATTACCATGAAGAAAATTATTACAAATGCGTGGGCAGTTACGATTACATTATAAATCTGGTCGTCACCGAGAAGAGTCCCTGGCTGACTGAGTTCTGCTCGGATAAGCAGGCTTAGGGCAGTTCCGATTATTCCGGCTCAGGCCCCAAAGATTAAATATAAGGTTCCAATGTCTTTGTGATTAGTAGAAAAAAATCAGCGGGTTAATATCACAGGTAAAGTGGCCGAGCAGGCGGCGGATTGTAGTCCCGAACACAGAGGTTTAAGTCCTCTCTTTACCAGGCCCCGGGGTGTTAACATGTGGGGTTGCAAACCTCAAGACGCAGGGTAATACCTGCCGGGGCTTCTCCCGTTTTTAAGAAGCGGGAGAAGTAGAATGAAGCTCGCTGGATAGAGTGTTTAGCTGTTAACTAAAATATTACGGGATCGAGGCCCGTCATTCTAGAGGGCTTTATCTTAATTTAAAGGGTCTGAGTTGCATTCAGAAGATGTAGGTTAATATCCTGCAGGTCCTACAGAAATTGGAGGAATTTAACCTCCGCTTAAGGCTTTGAAGGCCTTTGGTCTACACTAACCTAAATTTCTATATGAGGAGTAGGGTGGGAGTAAGGGGAAGGAGTGAGAGGGCAAGGGTGTTTATAATGGCAGTGGTTGGATACAGTTGGGTGGTATTTCGTCATGAAAATAATGAATTCGGGGTATTAGGGGGGAGGGTCAGGGTAGTAATGTAGGCTAGTCGTAGGTAAAAAAATAAGGCTAGAAGAGAGGCGAGTATAATTATTGCGGCTAGTATAGATGCATTTTGTTTAATAAGTTCTAGGATAATAAGTAGTTTCGGGGCAAAGCCTGTGAGAGGGGGGAGGCCTGCTAGGGAGAGTAAAATAAGTATTGTGGTTGTGGTTAAAACAGGGGTTTTGGATCATGAGGTAGAAATTTCTGATAATTTTGTAGCGTGCACTGATATAAGGGATAAAAATATAGCAGTTGTTATTATAATATACAACAAAAAATTAAAAAGCGAGAGCTGAGGGTTAAACTTTAAAATAAGAATCATTCATCCTAGATGGCCAATTGAAGAGAAGGCTATGATTTTTCGGAGTTGGGTTTGTCCAATTCCTCCTCAGCCTCCAATTAGAATTGAGGTAAAGCCTAGGGTGATCGTGAGATTAAGATTAAGAAGATGTGAAGTTTGGAGAAGGAGGGTTATTGGGGCAATTTTTTGTCAGGTCGATAGAATAAGGCCAGTAGACAATGAAATACCTTGAAGGACTTCTGGTATTCAGAAGTGTAGAGGGGCTAAGCCTAGTTTTATTATAAGAGCAATTGATAAAGCATTTGCTGGTAAATCGGTGAGGGAGGCGATTGCTCATTCTCCGGTTTGTCATGCGTTAATAAGGCTTGAGAATAAAACTAAGGCGGAAGCTGTGGCCTGAGTTAAGAAGTATTTTGTAGCAGCTTCAATAGCTCGTGGGTGGGGTGTCTTAGTTATAATAGGAATAATTGCGAGGGTATTAATTTCTAGCCCGATCCATGCAAGGAGTCAATGATAACTCGAGAGGGTAATAGTAGTTCCGATAGCAAGGCTAAGTAAAAATATCATCATGGCAATAGGGTTAATTAGTAAAGGAAGGATTTTAACCAACATTGTTGGGGTATGGGCCCAAAAGCTTATTTAGCTTACCTTACTAAGGAGTAGTATAAGGGGAGTACAAAGGGTTTTGATCTCTTAGGTATAGGTTCGATTCCTATCTCTTTAAAGGAAGTGAGGGGGTTTGAACCCCTATAAGCCTCCCTATCAAGGAGGTCCTTAGCTTTCGGGCACACTTCCATGGTAAGGGAGGAGTAAAAAGAAGGGAGATTGGTATAGAAATGTGAAAAATGATTAGGGCAAGTGTTAATGGTAAAAAATTTTTTCATACTAGGTGTATAAGTTGATCATAACGAAATCGTGGGTATGAGGCTCGGACTCATAAGAAGCAGAGGGAAAGGATTGAAGCTTTTGTTATTAGTAAAATCGTTGTTAAGGTCATTGAGGATACATTAGAGCCTAAAAAAATAATAGCTGAAAGGGTATTTATTATTAGAATATTGGCGTACTCTGCAAGGAAGAATAGGGCAAAGGGTCCTCCTGCATATTCTACATTGAATCCTGAAACTAGTTCTGATTCTCCTTCTGTGAGATCGAAAGGGGCTCGGTTAGTTTCGGCCAATGTAGACACAAATCACATAAAAGCTAAGGGTCAAAGTGGAAAGATAAGTCATGTATTCTGTTGTAAAAAATTAAAGGTTGAGAGGTTAAATCCTCCTGCGAGAAAGACAGTGCATAGAATGATGAGGGCTAAAGTGACTTCATAGGAAATAGTTTGAGCAACGGCACGGAGGGCACCAATGAGGGCATATTTAGAATTGGAGGCTCAGCCGGATCCTAAAATTGTATAAACAATAAGGCTTGAGATGGCTAGAATAAATAAAATACTTAAGTTCAGGTCGGAATGGGGGATTGGAAGAGGAAATGGTATTCATATTACTATGGCAAAGGTTAGGGCGAGGGTGGGGGCTAAGATAAAAAGAATTTGTGAGGATATTGATGGGCGGATAGGTTCTTTAATAAACAGCTTTACGCCATCGGCAATAGGTTGAAGAAGACCGAAAGGTCCAACAATGTTAGGGCCTTTACGGTGTTGCATATAGCCGAGGATTTTTCGTTCAATTAAAGTTAGGAATGCTACTGCGAGAAGAATAGGTGCGATATAAAGTAAAGGTAAAATATACATAAGTTAATATGGGGATTTGAACCCCAGTTCAAAGGTCTTAGATCTTTTGCATGACCATATTCTGCCATACTAACAAACTCTGGTTTTGAGAGAAAATTTTAGGTTCAAGCTAATTAAGATTATTTCATTAGTAAAGAAGTATGGCTTGTTATTCCATTGGCCATGTTACCCCGGTCCTTTCGTACTAGGGGAAGCACTTTATAGATAGAAACCGACCTGGATTGCTCCGGTCTGAACTCAGATCACGTAGGGTTTTAATCGTTGAACAAACGAACCATTAGAAGCGGCTGCACCACTAGGATACCCTGATCCAACATCGAGGTCGTAAACCTACCTGTCGATAGGGGCTCTTGAAGTAGATTGCGCTGTTATCCCCAGGGTAACTTGGTTCGTTGATCGAATTATCGGGTCAATAAACATCAGTTTATGATTCTTAGAGTTGTAGTTCATGGATAAGGGCATAGCCCATTTGTCATGGAGGTTAAATTATACTCCGTGGTCACCCCAACCTAAAACTAGCATATAGAATTCTAGAATTTATTTGATATAGAGTATAGAGGTATATGTTAAGTTTAAAGCTCCATGGGGTCTTCTCGTCTTATATTTTAATCCCCGCTTCTTCACGGGGGGATCAGTTTCACTGATTAGAGAAAGGAGACAGTATAGCCCTCGTGATGCCGTTGATACTAGTCCCTATTTAGAGAACAAGTGATTATGCTACCTTCGCACGGTTAGGGTACCGCGGCCGTTGAATTTTATCACTGGGCAGGCTGGACCTCTTATATTTTGTCAAGAGGCGATGTTTTTGGTAAACAGGCGGGGCTAAAGTTTGCCGAGTTCCTTCTTTCTCTTTTAATCTTTCCTGAAATGTTCTGGTGTTAGGGTGACGCGTATGGTTATAAGGTTTTCTGGTATATGTTATTATAATTGTTCCATTTGCGTTAATTACTAATGGAGTGTCCATTTTAGTTTAAGCTCACATTTTGGAGAAGGGCAATTTCTTGTTACTAGTTCTAGCATAATAGCTTTTATATTAATATAAAATAGTTCAGTAATGGTGAAGGGTTAATGGAGGCTTGAGAAATCGTGGACGGGTTAGTAATTGAGCTTTAACGCTTTCTGTAAGATGGCTGCTTTTAGGCCAACTTTATTTATGCTCCCTTTGTTTACCCGGTGTTTGAGGTTGTACCCTATTTCAAAAAAGCTGTGCCTTATTTGAATAGCTCTTAAGTTTAAGGGTTTGTTAATAAGAATCACAAAACTTAAGGTAGAGCTAAAACTCTTTTCCTGAACAACCAGCTATCTCTAAGCTCGGTAGGCTTATCACCTCTACTTGAAAATCTTTCCACTCTTTTGCAACAGAGACGGATTGGCTCTTAAGGCTGTTTTGAAGTAGCTCGCTTAGTTTCGGGATTTCAAACTAAAAGTTTTATTTTGCTTGGGTAGACTAGCTAGACCATGATGCAAAAGGTACAAGGGGGTAACTATGCTGTTTAAGGCTTTGGGGTTATTTCATTTCTATTTCATTATTCCCTTGCGGTACTTTGTCTGTGGCGCCTAGAAGTTTTTCGATCGCCTGTACTAAAATAGTAAAATGTTTTATTCAGGGGCGGTAGGTTAGGGGTGTCATGCGAATATGGGGGCTAGATTATAGGCTCAAAATGATTTGGGTTTAGCAAATATCTTCTCGGTGTAAGCGGGAGGCTTTTATTAAGCTACATTTTGTTATATTCCAAGTGCACTTTCCAGTACACTTACCATGTTACGACTTGCCTCTTCTAAGACGTGTGGTAGTGGTTAGAAACAGTTATTAAACTATTGAAGAGGGTGACGGGCGGTGTGTACGCGTCCCAGAGCCGGATTAAAAAGAACACTCTATTTTCTTTTTACTACTAAATCCGCCTTCATGATTAAGATTTCACTTAGTCTTTCGTTTGTTCTAATTTAGAAATTGTAGCCCATTACTTTCCTTTCCTTAAGCTGCACCTTGACCTGACGTGTTGATGAAAATCATTAAGCCTACTGCAGACGCTCATACGGTAAGCTTTCGACGGAGGTATACAGACTGATAAGCGAGGAATGGCTAGGTGTAGCGGGGATCATCGATTATAGAACAGGCTCCTCTAGTGGGGTGGGAAACCGTCAAGTCCTTTGGGTTTTAAGCATGGCTCGTAATTCCCTGGCGTTGTTGGTGTAAATTTATTGTTTACGGTTGGGCATAGTGGGGTATCTAATCCCAGTTTGTGACCCAGCTGTCGTGGATTCAAGTATAATTAGGGTAACTTTCGTTTGTGTTCTTCTTAATATCAAGCTTTAAACTACCGAGTATTAATTTGACCTTAATTTGTAGGGACTTTAATCACGCTTAACGCCGACGACTATCAACTTGAGCCCCACGGGGTAGCCGCGGCGGCTGGCACCGGGTTGGCCGGCTCTCTATTCCTTAACTGAGTCAAGCTGACGCTTATGCACAAGATTTATCACTGCTGAGTACCCTTGGGGGTGTGGTGAGACTAGGCGTTGTGGGCAAGGGGTCCGTGCCTGATGCCAGCTCCTTAGCCTGGCATAGGATGAAAGGGCGTTCTCACTGGTATGCTGAGACTTGCATGTGTAAATTAGGAAACAGTTGATAATAAGGCTAGGACCAAACCTTTGTGCTCTTAGAGCTTTTTTAGGGCTCATCTTAGCGTTTTCAGCGCTATACTTTGGGGTTAAGCTATAAGTGCAAGGCATAATTTAAATAGAATGTTGGCTTTGGGGGTCAGCAGTAGAGGTTAAAGTCCTTTTGCCTTGAAGCCCCAGGCAGGGGTTAGGCTGCAGTCTCCGGCTTACAAGGTCGGTGCTTTGAATTAAGCTACTAGGGCGGAGCTTTTACTTGGACTTGCACCAAGAGATGCTGACTCCTAAGGCCAGTGGATGGCTTTTTTCCTTTAAAAGCGCAGTAGAATAGATTGTGTGTGATTAAAGGACACACGTATACATGTTTTTGTAGTTGAATAACAACAATAGCTTTTCAAGTTATAGGTTCAGGTTAAAGTCCTGGCAGAAATATATGGTTGTTAATATAAGCTATTTTATAATAGAAAATAGATGAATACATTTTTTAAAAGACAATTATATTTATATATCAAAAAGTTGGACAGTCAGAACGACTAACACAAGGGTGATAAAAAAGATGGCTAAATAGGTTTTAATCAGGCCGGTTTGGCTAATTCGGATAGCTTTAATAGGGGTAGATTGAAAATGCTCAAAAGGGCCTGGGCCGAGCATTTTTAGTAAAATAGATTCTAGAATATGGGCAATAATTTGTGAGGCGGAGCTGAGGATAGTCGTGGTGATGGTACGGTGTACAACAGGGTTAAACACTAAAGGGTCATAGTCTTTAGATAGTGCAGTGTCTTTGGAGGGTAACACCCAGTATGTTTTTGCGAGGTCATGGGCTATTGCGAAGGCAAGAATAGTAACAACTAGGGCAATTAATTTTATGTGAGTGGGCATTGTGTGTGTAATAGGTATATCCGGGAGGGTAACAAAGAAAATTAGTAGTCCGGCTATGATACTTCCGATTACAAGGCGAAGTAATGGTTTTAGTACACGACTATCTATTTCGTTATAAAGAAGAGTTGGATTTATTCGAGGGTATATTATTGATGCATAGTAAATTATTCGCATGCTATAAACTGCAGTGAAAGCGGTGGCAATGAGGGTGAGTAGAAGAGCTATAGAATTAGTGTGGGATGTAGTTGCTGCCTCAATAATAGCATCTTTTGAGTAGAAGCCGGCAAGGAACGGGAATCCCATGAGGGCAAAGCTTCCGGTAGAGATGCAAGTAGTTGTTATTGGGAGGGCATATTGAAGTCCGCCTATTTTCCGGATATCTTGTTCTTCATTTAGGGAGTGGATAATGAAACCAGAACATAGGAATAGTATAGCTTTAAAAAATGCATGAGTGCAAATGTGAAAAAAGGCTAGGTAAGGGAGGTTAAGTCCAATGGCCACTATTATTAGACCTAGCTGACTGGAGGTGGAGTAAGCAACAATTTTTTTAATATCATTTTGGGTTAGGGCGTAGGAGGCGGCATAAAATGTTGAGATGGCTCCTAGACAGAGGCAAATTGTTAAGGCTATTGAGTTTTGCGAAAGGAGAGGGTGGATACGAATAAGAAGAAAAATGCCAGCTACCACTATAGTACTTGAGTGGAGGAGAGCAGAGACAGGTGTGGGTCCTTCTATTGCTGAGGCAAGTCAGGGGTGGAAGCCAAATTGGGCGGACTTGCTAGCTGCGGCAGAGATGAAGCCTAGAAGAATAATGGTTGATGTGGGTAAGGAGAGGATATAGGTGAGTTCTAGGGATTGTGTATTCTTTACTAGTCAGCAGAATGCGAGTATAAAGCCAATATCTCCTACACGGTTGTAGAGTACAGCTTGTAACGCTGCGGAAGCGGCATTACTTCGGCCGTGGTACCAGCCAATTAGTAGGAAGGATATAAATCCTACGCCTTCTCAGCTGATAAAAAACAGGAAGAGGTTTCCGGCAGAGACTAGAAGAACTATAGCGAGGAGAAAAATTAAAAGATACTTAAAGAAGACACAAATATTATGGTCAATTTCTATATACCAAATCGAAAATTCTAAAATACTTCATGTTACCAAGAAGGCAATGGGGAGAAAGATGATAGTATAAGTATCAGATTGGATAGTGAATGGAAGGGCTGAAGTTTCCAAGTTGAGTCATTTTATGTTAGTTGAGGAGATTGTTGAAGTTTCACGTAACAGAAAAAACAGTGGTGCAAGAGAGATGAAGAATGCTATTTTTACTGCATTTTTAGCTTGTAAGAAAAAAGTCTCTGTTTGTGGATTAATGAGTGGTTCAATAATAAAAATGATCGACACAATAACAGAGGTTAAAGCAATAATATTTGAGGACATGCTTCATATCCATGGTTAGGAGGATATGTGTGGGCGAGCCATGGAATTGAACCATGGAAGTGAGTAATTAGCAGTTCTCATTTTGCCGGACAGGCCCAGTGAACAAAAGGGTTTAAACCTTTATATAGAATTACGTCTAGTTTTTGTTAACTATGTTCACATTTATAAGGTGGGTAGTCATTAGAATACATTTATATTGTACTTATCGGTAATGTGCCTACATGTGTATCTACATGTGTATCTACATGTGTATCTACATGTGTATCTACATGTGTATCTACATGTGTATCTACATGTGTATCTACATGTGTATCTACATGTGTATCTACATGTGTATCTACATGTGTATCTACATGTGTATCTACATGTGTATCTACATGTGTATCTACATGTGTATCTACATGTGTATCTACATGTGTATCTACATGTGTATCTACATGTGTATCTACATGTGTATCTACATGTGTATCTACATGTGTATCTACATGTGTATCTACATGTGTATCTACATGTGTATCTACATGTGTATCTACATGTGTATCTACATGTGTATCTACATGTGTATCTACATGTGTATCTACATGTGTATCTACATGTGTATCTACATGTGTATCTACATGTGTATCTACATGTGTATCTACATGTGTATCTACATGTGTATCTACATGTGTATCTACATGTGTATCTACATGTGTATCTACATGTGTATCTACATGTGTATCTACATGTGTATCTACATGGGTATCTACATGGGTATCTACATGGGTATCTACATGGGTATCTACATGGGTATCTACATGGGTATCTACATGGGTATCTACATGGGTATCTACATGGGTATCTACATGGGTATCTACATGGGTATCTACATGGGTATCTACATGGGTATCTACATGGGTATCTACATGGGTATCTACATGGGTATCTACATGGGTATCTACATGGGTATCTACATGGGTATCTACATGTGTATCTACATGTGTATCTACATGTGTATCTACATGTGTATCTACATGTGTATCTACATGTGTATCTACATGTGTATCTACATGTGTATCTACATGTGTATCTACATGTGTATCTACATGGGTATCTACATGGGTATCTACATGGGTATCTACATGGGTATCTACATGGGACATCAATGTAACATGATCGTGGGAGGTTCTGCGCTATAATAGCGCATGGGGAGAGGCCTCACAGAAAAGTATTTCCTTAGTCCTTAATCTCGGGGGGGGTTTTAAGGCGTACCTATGGAAAACTCCTGTGGGGGGGGAAAGGGGGGGGTTCCGCGAAAAAAAAATTTTTTTTAAAATTTTAAAATTTTAAAAATTAATATTCTGAAATTTAAAATTTTAGATTTTTTGTCAAAAGGGGGGGAAATAGCAGTAATGAGAAATTACATTATGTCCATCGAGCATTCATTAAAATGCAACATACAAGTGATAATGTGGATTAATTAACCTGGACTATATGTCCAAACTTGACTATATGCCGTGTCCCCACTCTGAGATGTTGATGAAACTTCCCCCAAAAAAAAAATACCAATAGACCGGGATTTCACGGGTGGTCTGAGCTTGTATCGAGGTCTTTAACGCATAGCATGGATACCTTTTAAAAAGCACTGTGAGCGTCTCTTCAATATGGGTCCATAGATTCGGTTCCGTCAGTAACCTCCTGAAAGACAATTGCTGTAACTCTACAATCCATGCCCCGTAGAAGATTAACCAGCGAAATGTTCCGATCCGTAGGTGGTTGACGGGGGTACGATAGGGTAAGCGAGTAGGATTCGTGTACGGAGGCGTGGGAAAATGGCGTGGATGCCCGCGAGTCCGGAATGTGGCTGGCATATTCATGGTTAAAATAATAATCTTTAATTATTAATCAATTAATGTTTTTGATTAAGGATCCATGGTAGATAGTTAAGGAAGTTTGTTGAAATAGTAAGCTTGATCTTGTGCAAGTTAAGGTCTTACCTTGTTATTATGAAGGATACATTCAATAGTAGGGTTAAGGCTGTTATGTGAGTCTAAAGGTGGAAATTTTATTAGTTTAGAGGTTGAGCATTACATAAATATTGGTGGAATTGAGCAATTTGGAAGATCCAGTTGGACTCACTTAGATTAAGATCTGCGTATACTCAAGCAAGGGAAGGTCCGAACTAGTATGCATAATATAGGCAGTACCATTCATAAATTAGGGGTAATTATATTATGGTCTAGTTATTAATTTGTAAAATTTACAGGTATTGGGTTGTGGTAAGCTTGCGGATAATATATTAATGTACTATATACATAGTATGTTTAGATACATTATATGTTATAGGTAATTATATGAATGATTATTATACATAGTATGTACTTATATAAGATATATATAGATGATTATACATAATATGTACTTATATAAGATATATATAGATGATTATACATAATATGTACTTATATAAGATATATATAGATGATTATACATAATATGTACTTATATAAGATATATATAGATGATTATACATAATATGTACTTATATAAGATATATATAGATGATTATACATAATATGTACTTATATAAGATATATATAGATGATTATACATAATATGTACTTATATAAGATATATATAGATGATTATACATAATATGTACTTATATAAGATATATATAGATGATTATACATAATATGTACTTATATAAGATATATATAGATGATTATACATAATATGTACTTATATAAGATATGCCTATATAAATGATTATTAAGCATGTGATCTTTTGAATGAAAGTAAGTACGAACATCTTAATATATACCTAATATATGAATGATTATTAAACGTGAGCAGGTTTTGAATAGAGAAAGTACGAATATCTTGATATGTGCCTGATATATAAATGATCGTTATACATGAAAGGTTAGAGGAAGTAACAGAATTTTATAATTATCTGTAGGGGTTACGTATAGGATAGCCTGCAGTGAAGATGGGTGCATACTATAGATGCGCGTTTGCGTACGTTTGTGGAGGGGGTG